CCCCCTGTCGAATGGCCTGTTCTCCTCGGTCGGAATCGGTGGGTAAATTCCTTTCCTTCGAACCGTACTTGAGAGTTTCCTACCTCATACGGCTCGGCAATTCATTATTTTTTTTGTGTCCCGTCCTAATCCAATCCATCGAAATGAATAAGATTTTTCGTAAATCTATCCCATTTTTTATCGGCTTAACCAGAAGAGATTAATTAATTTACATGAGTTTCAAACTTGAATTTTGATTACTAATCAGTTTTATCTTTTCTCCCACCTTCAGAAGAATGAAACATAGACATCCTCCGCTATCGGTATAATTTTCTGAAAGGTAACTATCTCGGTTTCATATAGAAATTCATATAGAATCTTTGAAAAAGACTTTCCTCCATTAAGAAAGGGCTTACTATCTTTGGGATCTGATGCTACACCGCTGCTTAATACCTTAGTGGATCGACTCTATCACATAAGTTGATTCCTAACTTTTATCTCATATCATGACATAAGTAAGCAGTTCTTATTGTATCGGCCCAAAACCTCGCAAATTGATCTTTACGGTGCTTCCTCTAACAATTGGATCCTTTATCCATAGAAAAAAATGGGCATATCTATTTCTTCATATTTCGGCTTATATGAAGTCTCTTTTTTTTCTACAGCTAATAAAAATCGTTGTTTTGTACGATACTTATGTAGAAAGCCCATTTGATTTTTTATTTGTAGTATTTAGTTTTACTAGCCTATTTTCTCTTTTTTCCTCTTTTCTATAGTGGAGATAGTCGCACGTAATGACAGATCACGGCCATATTATTAAAAGCTTGCGGTAAGAATGGATTTCGTTCGAGTGCTCGGAAATAATATTCCAAAGCTTTCGTATGTTCTCCGTTGCTTGTGTGGATAAGGCCTATGTTATAGAGTATATAACTTCGATCATAGGGATCAATTTCTAGTCGCGTAGCTTCGTAATAATTTTGTAAAGCTTCCGCATAATTTCCTTCGGATTGGGCTGACATCCGTTACGGTCGTTCATTCTATTCAAAGAATCCCCGTTCCAGAACCGTACATGAGATTTTCACCTCATACGGCTCCTCCCTTCTGTGCATAATGATAATAATCCATGAAATCAAAATGAAATATTCTCATTATAAACTGAGAGGGGCTAGCGTTTTTACAAGAAATCTCTAGCCAACCCTACTGCAAGAGGTATTTTCTTAACACCAAGGGCGTTGGTGCTATATAGAAAAGGTAACTCCAACAATTTTTTTGTCCTCAACGCCCCCTATTTTCAGGAATTAGTCACTTCAACGGTCTTCGATGGTTATATGGGTATCCAAAGTACGAACGAGATGGATGTTTGTTGTCCCAACCATTCTTGGTAGTCCCGATCCCGATAAGGAAAGGGGATAATTTATAACAAAGTTTTTGTGTTGTTGATTCCTAGGTGTAGCGCTTCTTCCCCTATGCCGCCCATTGGTACTAGTAGAGTGGGATTGACCTGGAATACAGAACCCATAGGTGTAACCTTTCGCTTAAGACTCGAATCAAAATGAAAGCGTCTGAGGCTGCATCAATCGAGGATACACGACAGAAGGGGTTGTTCCATTTTCAAACTTCACCTTCAACAAGCGTAGGTTTATTTCAATAATAGTTTTCTTTCTATCCCGAATGAATCATATGGCTTTCTCGTAAAACTGAAAATGATAAAGAAATTCAAAAAATCAATCACAAAATCAAATCGCACCATCTCTGTAATAGGTAAATGCTTCTTTTTCTCCTGAAGTTGTCGGAATTATTCGTAATAAGATATTGGCTACAATTGAAAAGGTCTTATCAATAAAATTTCCATTTATCCGCGATCTAGGCATAGTTAACAATCCATTCGATAATTCTTCGCATTACCTCTCGGGGGAAAAGAATCCCACAAAAAGGGAATTTACAGTACGAAATAACATAAAAACAGACTCATTCTAAAAAAAGATGTGGGCCTTCCCTTCCACTCAAATTGTTCCTTTTTCACAGGAATCAATAGGAGGAAAGGTTTCAATCCGATTGGATGTCAGCCAAACCAATGGAGTAGTATACCAATGAACAGAACTAGTTCTATTTCATCTAAGTGGAAGAATCAAGGAATTTTTCCTACAAATTAGGATACCTGGAGGAGTTAGTTTTGATTGGATTATGATCCAAAGAGGAAAAAGAATCAAATAATCGAATAATCTAATTATGATTTTATGATATGATAAAAAATAGAATAACTATTTTGTGTGCATAGCGTGTATACACTATACAATCAAAATAAAAAAATCCCGGGTATGATTCCAGAATTTATAATAGATCCATGAGGTAAAAGTAAGTAGTTCTGAAACTGGAAAGAAAGCTATTTTTGAATTCCTATGGAATCATTTTATAAATATAAACACTGTCTAACTGGAATCATAGTATAAAATATGAATCCATCAGACGATTCGATTCGTTCCAATTCCTTGGTTTAATTTGGTTCGGTATAAATATTATAACCATAACAAAGGCTACTTATTGATAAAACAAAAGATATATATCTTTTGTTTTTAATGTAATGTCTTTTCTTTTAACAATAAAAAAAGATTTTTTATCCATCGAACCCCGAAGGAAGATCTTTCTTTGATGAAACGTTTTCTATTTTTTTTTTCTATTGTTTTTATAATTGATCAGGCATACCTATACTGCAATAAGATGAAGACTGCAATACTATGAATGACTCGCTATTTACTCGTTTTCTAGGTCATAATCATAAGATTCTTTAGGAGAGATGGCCGAGTGGTTCAAGGCGTAGCATTGGAACTGCTATGTAGGCTTTTGTTTACCGAGGGTTCGAATCCCTCTCTTTCCGTACCTTCCTTCACCTAATTCACGAACATTACTCACCGAAATGTATCAAATAAAATAAGAACAATTACCGGTCACTTACCTTTTTGGATCGAATTTTAAAGATTCGAATTTGCTCTATTTTCCAATTGTGGAAAACTGGGGAAATTCCCTTGGTTGACCCCGGTAAGAGAATGGGGATTTGTTGTTGTTGTTGTTGGAACTTCCATTTTATGGATGGAATTTTTGATATTTTTTGAAAAGGCTTTTTCGCGGACTCCTCGTTCATTTACCCAACCGTCGGTTGGGTAAATGCCTTTCAGTTTTTCGATGATCAAATATTTTATTTATAATTGAATTAATTATTGAATAACCTGCTTTTTTGGCTAAGTTTGCTCATTGCTGGGTTGATAAAGAAGTAAGCGTTTCAACGGGCTCTCCCAAAATCGTTTGGGCTTGATTTCCGGGCATCTTGGCGACGGCACTCTCCACCTCGTAGAGCTGAGGAAATTCTATGTCTCTATAAAATAGAGAATCTATCCATGACTGACAATTATAATCAAACTCACGTAGTAAGTTAAGCAACTCATGTAGTTCTTGATCTACATAGAATCTAAACCAAAATTAGAAATTCGGTTCTAATTTGACGAATGAATGGAATGGGAGATAGTTTATTCTCCTATTCGCGCATACACGCACCATCTGTATCCTGCTGTGTTGGACCCTCATCGCCATCCGTTTCATGTCTTTTGACAATTCCTCTCGTTCTTCTCGGATGCTCTTTTGAGCGAGCCGATCTTCAAGGGGTTCGATCCGGGCTAGGGGGAACCAAGGCTTAGTCCTGGATTGTGGCTCCCCGCGGCCAAAACCTTCGGTGAGAATCCAAACACTAAGCTGATATAACCAAAAAAAAGAAATAAAAATAAATTTTTCTAATAGATTTCTTTTTTTCAATTTAAGAAAAATGACATTCATTACTATAACGATACGAAATCGTCTAGTAAATTTAGGAGGATACTTCATTGAAACCTCCTAAAATTTGTATTTTTCGATTACTCGATTCTATTTATTACTTTATGATATATATGATATATCGAATTACGATTTTTGAATTGGAAATTTACATTAATGAAAAATTAGGGCTATACGGACTCGAACCGTAGACCTTCTCGGTAAAACAGATCAAACTTATTATTATCAAAATGATTCGAACTGTTTCAAAGACCCAACGGGCATTTTTTTTTGCATTGGGCTCTTTCATCAACTGATATAAATATCAGCGAGTCCGCCATCCTTTTTCTTAACAGAAAGATAACGAGATGGCTCCGCGTGCTCTGACTCTTTATTTTTATTCAGTAGCAATACCAAAGTGTTTCAAAAAAGAGTTATCTTGACGTAGGTCTGCCTTCGGCCTATATCAACCTAAGTTAAATGGAGTCTCTATCGCTCTGCCCAAAGCATCAAATATGAAACTTCATACACCTTCAAGTTCATAGGACAAAAAGAGATTTTTTTGAGGTACTTATACTCATTATGCCTAGCATTGAATGGACTGAATATTCACCTTATCAATTATCAAATCAATGATGGGTTCTATTTCTTGGCGCCTAAATTGGGACCTCAATTGGACCAACCAACCATTTGTCAGGCTATTGTTCTCTTGTTCCTTCGAATCAATGGAGTAAGACGTCGACTTTTTACTAAGATAAATTCTGTTGATTACATGATGGACTCCTCTGAAAAAACATTGGCGCGCGTGTAAACGAGGTGCTCTACCAACTGAGCTATGGCCCTTGTGTTTGTGATAAATATTTTATCATTATATAAATTCTTGTCAAGGTGAGTATTGCATAATCTGACATGATAGCTCTCTGATCTGTTTCCTGTCAAGGGTATTGCTTAGAAATAAGATTCCATCTATAATCTATCAATGTGACGGGTTCCTTTTTTTTTTTCTTTATGATAATAAATGACCTACTTAACCCAGCGGTTAGAGTATTGCTTTCATACGGCAGGAGTCATTGGTTCAAATCCAATAGTAGGTAGAACTTATTAGATACCGCACAGCCAATGGTATCTAATAAGTATTTCTACCCACCTTCTTTTTTTGATTTATTTTGTATCTTTTCCATACCCTACTACTTCTTATTTTTTCTATTTTTTGAGTTGTTTCTTGTTGCACCAAAATCTGATTACACTTGATTGGATTCAATCGGTAGAATCCAAATAGAATATGGTGTATAATCAAAATTTATTTTTCTTTATTCTTCTATATTTATATTCTATTCGGACGCACCAACAACTAGTTATAAAATTGTATTGATAGCCTCGACTCGCGTCCTAGCTCGTCGGAGAGCTAAATTTGCCTCAATTGTTTGTCTCTTGCCTTCAGCGCTACTTAAATTAGCTTCAGCTATTTCAAGAGTTTGTTGAGCTTCTTGCGGATCAATGTCACTGCCCCTCTCTGCATCATTTACTAAAATGGTTATTTCATTATTGCCTATTCTAGCGAAACCGCCCATCAGAGCTATTGTTAACCATTGGTCGTTAAGACGTATTCTCAAAATTCCTATATCTACAGCCGTGGCAATAGGTGCGTGATTTGGTAATACACCAATTTGGCCGCTATTAGTCGATAAAATGATTTCTTGCACTTCCGAATCCCAAACAATTCGATTAGGGGTCAGTACACATAGATTTAAGGTCATTTCTTCAATTTGCTCTCCACATCTAAGTTCATAGCCTTCGCGGTAGCTTCATCGATATTACCTACCAAATAAAAGGCCTGTTCCGGAAGACCATCTAATTCCCCGGAAAGGATCAGTTGAAAACCCCTAATTGTTTCTGTTAGACCAACATATTTTCCTGGAGAACCGGTAAAAACTTCTGCTACGAAGAAGGGTTGTGATAAGAAACGCTCAATTTTTCGTGCTCTTGCTACGGTTAAACGATCCTCTTCGGACAATTCGTCCAACCCAAGGATAGCTATAATGTCCTGAAGTTCTTTGTAACGTTGTGAAGTTTGCTTAACTTTTTGCGCAGTTTCATAATGTTCCTCACCAACAATTCTAGGTTGGAGCATAGTTGATGTTGAATCTAAAGGATCTACTGCTGGATAGATACCTTTTGCAGCGAGTCCTCTTGATAGTACGGTAGTAGCATCTAAATGCGCAAATGTTGTGGCAGGAGCGGGGTCCGTCAAATCGTCCGCAGGTACATAAACGGCTTGAATAGAAGTTATGGATCCCTCTTTGGTAGAAGTAATTCTTTCTTGCAAAGAACCCATTTCTGTACTAAGAGTGGGTTGATAACCTACAGCGGAAGGCATTCTTCCTAATAAAGCGGATACTTCGGATCCTGCTTGGACGAAACGAAAAATATTGTCGATAAATAGAAGTACGTCCTGTTCATTAACATCCCGGAAATATTCCGCCATGGTTAGGGCAGTCAAGCCAACTCTCATACGAGCTCCCGGCGGTTCATTCATCTGACCATAGACTAGAGCGACTTTTGATTCCGCAATATTTTGTTCATTAATCACCCCAGATTCTTTCATTTCCATGTAAAGATCATTTCCTTCACGAGTGCGTTCGCCCACTCCGCCAAATACGGATACACCTCCATGAGCTTTTGCAATGTTGTTGATCAATTCCATGATGAGTACGGTTTTACCCACTCCGGCCCCCCCGAATAGCCCGATTTTTCCTCCACGACGATAAGGAGCTAAAAGATCCACTACTTTAATCCCCGTTTCAAAAATGGATAATTTTGTATCTAACTGTATAAAGGCAGGCGCAGATCTATGAATAGGAGATGTTGTGCGAGTATCTACAGGACCCAAATTATCAACAGGCTCTCCAAGAACGTTGAAAATTCGTCCGAGAGTCGCCCCACCAACTGGAACACTTAGAGGAGCTCCTGTATCAATCACTTCCATTCCTCTCATCAGACCATCTGTAGCACTCATAGCTACAGCTCTAACTCGATTATTTCCTAATAATTGCTGTACCTCGCAAGTTACATTAATTTGCTGGCCAACCGTATCTTGACCTTTAACTACCAAAGCGTTGTAAATATTAGGCATCTTGCCCGGTGGAAAGGATACATCCAGTACCGGACCAATGATTTGAGCAATACGCCCCAGGTTTTTTTCTTCAAGAGCGGAAACCCCAGGACCCGAAGTAGAAGTAGTAGGATTGATTCTCATAATAATAAAGTATTATATGTCGAAATTTTTTTTGCAAACAAAAATAAAAAAATGTCCGATAGCAAGTAGATCGGTTAATTCAATAAGAAATGGGAATTAGTACTCGATTTCGTTGGTACTATCCAACCGAATCCAATTCAATTGTTTACTCATTCAATGAGTGCATTTTCAAACTTAACCAACCCATTTTTAAAAATAAATATAAATATATTATTAATATAATATATATCAAAGTAGATGAATAAGAATTCAGAATTATATATGCGGAGATGTTGTATTTCTCTATCATTATAGACAATCCCATTCATATTATCTATGGAATTCGAACCTAAACTCTATTTATGATTCATCATTTTTATGACATTGGCCGTTGTTTCTTATTTCATCATTTCTATTTACACTTATTTATTCTTTGAATAAAAAAAGAAATCCAATTATTTATACCTTTTTGTTGATTGATAAAT